CCCCATAAAGGGTGAAGAGCGAAGCAAAGGTCTATCCTGTAGACTGCTTTCTTAGTTCTCAAAGCTGCTTTCTCTTTCTGGCTGCTATATGTCTAAACAGGATAGGGTTTATGAACGTTACAGAGACACTGCACTAGATGCGCATGAGGGAATGAATTGAGACTACCACACACGAATCCCATACCTTCTTTCATGATGTAGTTGCTTATCCTTAGTAGGACGTATTGCGATAGAGCTTTCTCTAGTAGCAGTAGAGAAACTGCACTGTGGAAGTTCAACGGAGAGAATTTTTTGATCTTAATGATGAGAGTATGAAAGTTAGATCGGGTCTATGCCTCAGCATATTCTTAGTCTAAAAAAGAGGAGTTGAAGAGCTCTTTCTGAAGACGAAGTCTTTTAGTTCTCAATCCTATATATGTTTATGAACCTCTCTTTCTCTTAGTAAGCTATTCACTAGTTGAACGATGTCCTATTCAACATTCCACGGGTAGGTCTTGAAAAGGCACCTATTGAGGTGGGCTAGCTAGTTTTTACTTTCATTTTTATGTTTATGGGTTGAATGACCAATTCAAGTATGATCTTCTTTCTTTTATTTTGAATGGTTCCAGCTTTCTTTTATCCCTCCAGCTCGTAGTCTCCGCTAGTGCATTAAATAGCTATCTCCGCTAGTGTAAGGTTCACCAAGAACTCTAATCTTATAATCTTTCTTGACCTCACATCCACATTCATTAATCACTATAGGGGCAAGACCGTCAGTGGAGGGTTGCTCCACAGAACTCTGTTTTTTTATTAACGTTCTTAAGGAAGTAAATAGTTGATTGTTCTTGTCATTGTAAAAGCTATTCTGACCGCTCTTATCTCGACTATTGATCTTCTTCTTTCTTGCTATCATTCCTCCATTCCACTTCTACTTCTAAAGGATGATCCGCCCGAAGCTGGGTAAGCAATTGAAAGAAGTCTTAGTCGAGTCCGAGGCCAGGCGATAGCAAAGGGCAATGAGCGGGAGCTACAGTGCCGCAGACATAACATAAGAGGGCGGAATAAAGTCCTTTAGGATACATCTTATCGATCAGCAAGTGGGATGGATTAGATAGCCGTACAAGATATATTAATAATATAGGTTCTTTCTCTTATCGGAGCAACTTCCGAACAAGTATTACTTCCAGGAACTCTCCGGACTCAGGAACGAACAAAGACAAGAAGGAGCGAAAAAACAAAAAAATTTTCATATCAATGAAAGGTAAATCAGCATTAATTGATAAAGGAAAATCTGTATTAAATGATGTTTCAGATTCCAACCAACTCAATATGATGGATCCATCCGGAGCGTCTGGATCGGAAATGCCTTCAGTTATTCTTCAGGGGATTCCGGTTCCTCCGGATATAGATCTATCCTCAGTATACTCATCTCCTTTTTTCTTTAGCACATCGGTTTGGATCCCTGGTGATATTGATGACCCGCTTACTATCTCCAGGCTAACTAATTTTTAAAAATTCTTGGTCATTATGCGGCATGATTTTTTTAAAGGGGTCATACAACCGGACTATATCCAATCCCTCCAACGGGAATTGGACAAAACTTGTCCGGGTTTACTCTCGTCTAAGCTAAGCCACATGCTTACTCGAGAATACGACTATTGGTATAACTTTTATTATAATAATATAGGAGGAAGTAGGTCCAACCATGATTGGTATGTTAATAAATTCGGTAGTTTGGTCCCTTCCCCCCTCGAGCCCCTATTGAATGACCATTTTTCTTTTTATATTATGATAATAATCCTTATTATGATAGCTATTCTATGTATATGTATATTCTGGCGCAGAAAGAAAAAGAATAGAAAGAATTTGAAGTGTGAGGAGAGCAAGCCTTCATGTACGGGCGTTCCCCGACAGGGGCCTGCCAGCTCAGGAAGCCAAACGCCCGATACCGGTAGAAGGGTCCCTAGCCCCCTTTCTCTTTCTTTATTACAACCTTTTTTTTTGATGTCAAAGACCAGGAACTACGCGCAAATTCTCATTGGATCTTGGTTGTTCTTAACAGCGATGGCTATTCATTTAAGTCTTTGGGTAGCACCACTAGATTTTCAACAAGGTGGAAATTCTCGTATTCTCTATGTACATGTTCCTGTGGCTCGGATGAGTATTCTTGTTTATATCGTTACGGCTATAAACACTTTCTTGTTCCTATTAACAAAACATCCTCTTTTTCTTCGCTCTTCCGGAACCGGTACAGAAATGGGTGCTTTTTCCACGTTGTTTACCTTAGTTACTGGGGGGTTTCGGGGAAGACCCATGTGGGGCACCTTTTGGGTGTGGGATGCGCGTTTAACTTCTGTATTCATCTCGTTCCTTATTTACTTGGGTGCGCTGTGTTTTCAAAAGCTTCCTGTAGAATTGGCTCCTATTTCAATCCGTGCCGGACCGATCGATATACCAATAATCAAGTCTCCGGTCAACTGGTGGAATACATCGCATCAACCTGGGAGCATTAGCCAATCTGGTACATCAATACATGTTCCTATGCTCATTCCAATCTTGTCTAACTTTGCTAACTTCCTCTTCTCAACCCGTATCTTCTTTGTTATGGAAACACGTCTTCCTATTCCATCTTTTCTCGAATCTCCTTTAACGGAAGAAATAGAAGCTCGAGAAGGAATACTAAAACCTAGTTCACTCGCTGAGTCTCTTTGCATCCATGGCTGAATGATTAAAGCACTCTAAGGGGAAAGCTGAGGGGATCCAGCTTTAAGAGTAACAGGCCAATAAAAGAAGGTTTGTTACTTTTTCGCTAGGGTGAAGGAAGTGAAAAACCTCTTTCACTCTAGCGGGAAGAAGACAGGTGGGAACGAGCGGAGCGAGAGCAAAGCAAGTTCCAGCGGTGGGTTGTCTTCATGGTGCCATTTCAATCTTTTTCATGGGAAGATATTCTTAGTTCGCTTTTTCTTCCAAAACCTTTTTTCTTGAGTTTACCATCGGTATCAGGAGACGTAAGGACACGGAGACAAGTACACATAGCATGTTCAGCGGCAAGAGCGGGCATCCCTTATGCTTCGCATAAGCGATTTTATCCCTCAACGACTAGCACCGTCTTCTCTTATTCCTGTGATGCCACTGTAAAGCTTCCTGACTTCCGGACTTGAGCTTCCAATGCTTCACTACTGAACTCAGTTGACTTACTAGAATCGATTCTTTTCACAGATACGCTGCGCGGAAAGAAGCCCTGTCCTATATCATATTGAATTGAGCCCTTGTACCGGACCGGGGGACATAAAGATGGCTTGAAAGGGCCTTTTCTTAAATCCTTACTCTAACGAGTAAGCAAGTAAACTACCTTACTTATTCAAGACGAATCCTAGGAGACCTGCTGATCAATAGTAAAAATCCTTGGGACTGAAGGTCATAGCTCGTCCTTTGCCGGGCTGCCTCTGTGCCCAAGCCCGGTCAATGAAGGAAGGCATCTCACCTCGGCCTTATGACCCTAGTAAAGTAAAGCCAATGAGCGATTCAAAGAACTCAACTAAAAGGGGGAAGGAAGAACTTTTGGGATAGAGTTTCTTGTTCAAGTAATCCAGAAAGACTTCCATGAGTGCTTTCACGAGATAAATAAAGAAAATGTATGGGCTTTGATGAAAGAGCGAGAAGAGAAGGCTTCAAGCCTAGAAGTCAAAGTCGGCGAATCCGCTTTTAAAGTAAATAGAGCACGCAAGAAGCAAGAAGCCGTCCAGTTATGAAATAGCTCGACCGGCCCTTTCTCCTAATCCTCGGGAGAGGCAATGAATCAAAACCCTTTTTCAGTCCAAAGGACAAAGACATACTCAAGTGATACAGGCCTGGGAGCAACTTCATTAAAAAAAATAAATAAAGACAGGTAGTTTACTTGCTTAGTGCTTGCATTAAGGTGTGAAACTTACAAAATGATCTTTCGTAAATTTAGCAACTGAGAGCAAATTTGGCTTGGCATTGAACACGTCGTCCATCAAAGTCGGATGACGGGGTAGGGCCTAGAAGTCCTGAATTCGAGAAGAAAGATCCACGACCTCCTCGTCCAAAGTCACCACGAATAACACGACCACGGGTAGTTAAAAAGGCAGTAGGGTGGGAAGAATTGGAAGAAGGAATTCTTGTTGTGAGTTGTGACTCAAAGGAAAGCAATCGAGCACGAAGATCGGGAAAAGAAGGTAAGGTGGGGAAATTTTAGATAGCAGTGACTAGCATAGCATAATCTGGGCCAAGACCACGAAGAACGGAGGTAACAAAGTCAACATTTGAGACTGGTTCGTTGATAGCAGCCAATGAATCTGCAAGATTTTGGCATGTTGAAGATATTGAGAAATAGATTGATTTCCGGAGAGAGGTTGGAAGCGAAGATTACTAGCATTAGCAAGCGATTGTTGAGAGAAATTTGGTTGAAGACAAGACCAAACGTCACGAGAGGTTTGTTTGAAGACCAACGACTTGAGCAAGGCAAGAACAGATTCGGTGAGAGTCGCATTGATTAGACTGACAAGAGTTTGATCAGTTTGAACCCATGAAGTATAAGATGGGTTGAGATTCATTGTTTTGCCATCATAAGAAGGGAAAAATGGAGGGGGGCAAGGAAACGATCCATCAACGAAAGGCCAAAGATTTGGGCCTATAAGGAATGGCTGGATTTGACCTTTCCATAGAAGATAATTCGTTTCAGTGAGTTTGATGGAGACTAAGGTAGAGATATTTTGAATAGAGAAAGAAGGAGTGGTGATACATGTCCTGATCCATTGGATGAAAATGGATCAAAAATTATAGCAATGTAGAGTATCCAAAATGAAATTCCAATTGTTAGAATCATAGGCTTTCTGAAAGTCCACTTTGATGGCACACCTAGGGCAGGGGGACTCCCTATGAGAATTCCTTAGTAACTCCTGAGATAGCAAAATGTTGTCCATTAGACTTCCGCAAGGAACAAAGGCTGTTTGTGATGGATCAATCAAAATAAACTCACCAAGAAAACCTATTAGCTATGAGCTTAGTGAGGCACTTATTAATGGTGTTACAACATGAAATGAGTCTGTAATTACTTGGCTTTGTGGCATTAGGGATCTTGGGAACTTTAGCAATAACGGTATATAAAACCTCCCTAAGCAAACTGCCAGAGTTTAAGAAGGAAAGGATAGCATCCAATACAGCTTCTCCTACTCCTGCTTGAATCAACATATTGGGGTGAAGCAACTAGCAACTATAGACCTAATTCAAAATGGAAACTTTAATTCCCTTCCTTCTCTTCTATCACCAGCACCCTTTGAAAGTGAAAGTAGCCTTTCAATCCTATCCTTCCTCTAGCAAAATCTCACCTGTGGGTTTGACTCTCTAAATTCACCAGAGGAGCAACAGCAGGGACACTTGTTCGACGACCCCGTCTCTCTTCGTTGCTGACCAATCGAAGGCGGTTCTATCATCCATATAGGAATGAAAAGATTGGACTGCTTTCTCCCACTCATCCCTGGCCTAAAGCCCTAAAGTAAAGAAGCTCCTACCTATTCATCCGTACACTGGCGGGAAGTATACATTTATTCTCTTATTCCCCTTCTCTGTTGACTAGATGAAGCTCAGAAGGAAGGAATTCACTACGCGAGAGGGCAAGAGCTAAAGAAGAGGTCCCCGTCCTCTTAACTCTAGGGAGCATATGTCCCCGCCTAGGAAGACTTCTTCTACCGTTCTTCCCCGGAAAATGAGGAGAGGAAAAGCATGAGAATCAGTTGCCCTTTTGCTAAATAATGAAAGGGGCACACGGTCCGCACATTGGCCGCCCTCGAAAGAAAGACTCTGACCCCTCTTGTTAGCTTCTTAAGAGGCAAAGACTTCGACTCCTAGGCTTGAACGATATTGGCCCATTCTATAGAATAATCTCACGAGAACCCCGCCCGCCTCATGGCTGATTTCTCATTTGAGGCTTTCTACTCGTCTTTCTCTTTAAGGAGATCGGTCTTCTAGAGCTTCAACACGTACCGATAAGACCCTGGGCTTAACCCACACCCGGGAATGCTGGTAATGTACGCCCGCTGGCCTCGTTCTTTCATTCAAAAAATTGTGAGCCAATAGATCATCTTTCCTTATTCTTTAATAAGCGACTACATACCTAAGCGGATATCCCCGAATTCATTCATTACAGTAAGAAAGAGATTTTCTTTGACAAACTACGTACCAAACAAAGGTGGCGAAGTGGCCAGGGAAGAGCAGCCTTCCTGACACAGGCAACAGAATGCGCGCTTGGACGAAGAATCCCTATTCTATTTATGAATGGAAAATAGAAGGAAGAATTCCACTTAGAAATGTCATGTGTTAAGCATGAGGAATATCCACCTATCCCAGGGATTTGAGCCTACCGCCTAAAGCCTTTAAACCTTCCCCTCTCTGTCACTAGTCTAGTCCTTCTATTCTTTCTCAAGAATTCCACTCCTTAGAGAAGGGGAATAAAATAAGTGCTTCCGTTTAGCTCTTCCTTCCTGGACGGTAGGAGCTTCTACCTTTATTTAATAGGTATCATCTTATTTAGACTGACTTACATCTGCCTACGACTCTCAAGCAACGAAAGGAGCTTAGGCATGCGAGTGAGTGGTAGAAGCAGGAACAACTGGTTCAGCTAACGAACTTTGACCCTTTTGATTGTACCAACCAGGCAAGCTTTAGCTTGTTTGGTTTGTGCGGCACAGGAAAGAAGAAGGAAGAGCACAAGACATAGGCTTAAGAAGACCGCGTGAAGGAAATGCTTTAACCAACGATAGGCCGTAAGGAAGAGGATCGGAGGACTTGAAGGTAAAGGCAGCAAGGTTTAGCGAAGCCATCAACCTTCGCGACTTATTTAGATTTAGGGGCCGGATTGAGCCATTTAATAGCTTCATTTCGAACTATATCCGATAGTTCGTATCCCCCTTCAACCGGCTTCAAAACTAGCTATTCTGCTGACGATTTTAGCCTTTATATATCACCCCGAATGGAGTACTCAAGTTGAACCGGGCGGAAATCTCCTTTGGAAGGGTCTGTTCGAGAACTTCACAACTTCACTCTAGGGCGATTCCAACCTCGAACATCGGGTTTCCTCTCTTTATTCAATAGAACAGTGGCCAATCTAGCGAAATCATCAATAGGTCTTCGACCTACCCCTTAAGAGAAGATCTATATATCAAAGATCTGAAAATCCCTCTACAACGGGAAAGCCTCTACGCCCTAAAACCAGTATAGACTAAACAACCCTAGCGGGGACTTCAAGATTGGAAAAGTCCACTTTCTGAAACATGAACATTTGTACTGTAACATTTGGAGAACTATGATATTCCAATTCTTTGACTCTACACCCCTAAAACCAGTATCGTCTAACTGGAAAAGTAGCTACTTTGAAAGAGTTTCCCCACCTCGTGATTCATCATATGAGGCAAAAAAGTCCATTTTGAAATAAGGTAATTGCCAGCGGGAAATGCCAGAGTAGGGGTAAAAAGAAAGGAACAACCAGATGCGCTGCCTGCTCCTGATAAGCAGATAAGGATGGTACGATGGGAACTACCTAGGCCGGTTCAAAGCCGATTGAAGCCCAAGATGAATCTCCCTTTGCCCCTTAGGCCTTGAGAAGAAGAGCTTCCTTAGCCTTTTTTAGCTAAGCTATCTTTCTTCTTTCCCGGAGTCTTTTTAAAGGGATACGCAGGAGTCCAAATGTTTGAATTGCCTACGAGCCTGTTCTATCTAGGAGGGGAAGAAATTCCTTCTTAATCAGAGTTGGGAATGTGCCATCTATCTGGCTATGAAAGAAAGAAGTCCTATGCGCAAGAAGAGAGACCAGAACTCTCTGCCTTTCACTCTTAGAGGGAACGTAGCGAGCGGCAGTTCTTCCTGGTGTCTTTTTACCTCCGAGGGTTTATGGGACTTCCTGGCAAAGGCCGATCTACGATAGCCTATACATGAATTTCTCATTTCTTATCATACGCGAATTGGATGATCGAAGCATACCAGCAATTTCAAATCCACCAGTCGGGTACGAAGACAGGGGAGAAGGCCGAAGTGAAATCCCGAAGAATGCCGGATGTAAGAAGGTGGGGAGTGAAGTAGGTCATCACTATCAGTAGTCACGCAAAAAGAAGCAACGACGCCTTTTGGCGAAGGGTCTTCCAAGCCCTGAGATCGCGGAGTGCTGCGCGCTTCATTAATAGGAGTTATATACTTACTAGAGCAGCGAGGAGCTACAAAAGAAAAGAGCTCGCCAGAGGGAGCAATCCACCTAGTCTGAACGAATCGTTCGACTATGACCTGGTGACTCAATTCTATTCCTGCCATCATTTCGATGTACGACCTCCTACGTCTTTCTCCTGAAACCAGAAAGGCAGTAGTCAAAGCCCTCTCGCAAGCCCAGAAGACACTTACGTAAATCGGGTTGAAGCTAAAGGGAAGAAGCTTAAAGAGTGTGAGGAATGGAAGTTTACTTGATAGAGTCAAACTCTTGCTTGCATTAAGGTATTTAGTTGCTTAAGGATGGTCCCAGACTCTGGGTTGAAGGGGATTTTTTCCGTTGAAAGACCCAACTATCTCAATACGCCTTCGATTCTTTGGCTGGGGAGGAACCCATGCCTGAGATGATGCGGTCCTTGAATCTTCCGTGGCTGAGAGTTAGCAAGCAACCTTTGCCTCTTGGCAGGAGGATAGCAGAAGCTACCCAACCTACTTAAAGAACCTAAAGGCTTAGCCCGGTCTGAAGAAAGAAAGAAAGGAGAGCTCAGATAGAGCTGCAGTTCCAGGTTCTGAGGGTCAAAAAGCCAAAACGCTTCTACTACTTCGTTGAGACTACTCTTAGTATCCAATTTCCTCAATGCTTCCGGTTCATCAACCAATTGCTGCCCAGAAAAGAGACTTGTCGTAGATAAGCTCTGCTTTTGAGTCAAAGACTAAGTCCAAAATTATGAGTGAGAAGGTTCCACTCGTAAAGGCCTTGGAGTCTAAACTAATACTATCACTTCAATTACTTGATCGAATTGGCACAGCTCCTCCATCCAGTCTCAGATCCCATTGCTTTCGATCAGTCGCTCCTTGATAGACTTGTAAAGTGCTTTATCTCGTGAAATCAATAATAGGAATTTCTTAAAGGTAGTTTACTTGCTTACTCAAGAGAGTAAGGTAGTTTTTACTTACTTACTTGTTAGAGTAAAGGGAATCCGCTCATAAGTCGAAGACTAGATCCGCAAGCACTCTTTTTTTTACTATGTATACTCCCCGGATCAGTCGGTAGATCTTAGACCTTCTCAAAAAAGGAAAGGTGTGAAAGCGGTTAAGAATTCTTTCTATTCTAATAGAGAAAATCAGTCCTTAAGCTTTAATAAGCGACTTCATACCTCTTAGCAGGTCGGTCAGTCTCAGTAGTAGAGGAAGAAGAGTCCACTGATCATCAGTTACATCACAGTAGTGGTCCTCTTGCCTTTGCCTGGCGGAGTCAGCCCTTAATGGGCAATTCAGACATCACATTACACACCGCAGTTGAACCGTGCTTTAGACCACCGGGCATAGCAGAATGAGGAGGCTCGGCCTGCAAGCTCTAGCATACTCTAGTAGACAGCGTAACCAATCCAGCTAAGTTATTAAACCTGAAATTCAAGACTAAAAAAAGTCCTTTCTCTTTAGGGATAGACCTAGAGCAAGAATGGTAAAAATACCCCATAAACATTTTAGTCAAATGGAATCTCTTTCCTTATGCTTCGCATAAGCAACTACATACCTTAAGCTTCGCATAAGCATAGCCATATGATGAGTTGAGTTGAAGGCGGGCGTCCTTCTTTCTTTTCTATGGAAGCGCGCATCACTTTGGACGTGCTTTACCGGCAAATGCATGAGTCAGAACATAATAGCTAGGCACGTTGTGAGAAGAGAATAAGCAAAATCTATTGCATAATCAAAGTAAGAGTCAACATCTCGCTAATAAAAATCATTATCACGAGCAGTAGCTGAAACTTCTATTCGATCTACCGAATCAACTTCTGCCTACCCC